TTGCATTTGCAGGTAAACGAGTAATTGAACAAACATTGAATAAGACAGTACCCGAAGGTTCACAAGCGGCTGAATATTTATTCCAAAAGGGCTTATTCGATTTAATCGTACCACGTAATCTTTTAAAGGGTGTTCTGAGTGAGTTATTGGAACTCCATGCTTTCGTTCCCTTGAAACAAAAAAATAAAGAAGTAGAATTTTAGGTTTAATTAGTTTATTTGAATTAAAATGAAAATATGAGACTTCATTTTTTGCGATATCTTTTTGGAGTCATATTAATGATTAGTCATCAGAATCTTCTCCTTATATCTATAGAGAAAAATTGTCTCTATAGATATAGAGAGTCTTGCATCCTTGTATAATTTACTGAGAATACTCATTATTACTAATAATCCCTGTTGGATCATTCATATCATTTTTGTAGAAAGCTAAAAGAAAAAGAAGTCCATTTATTTAGTTCTATACCTCTTTGCACTTATTCAATACTCCATTATTATATATGTTCACTTATCGCTTATATTAGAGTTTAATTTATTACAAATTAGAATTATTTATTAAATATTATATATTAATATATTATATTCTAAAATAAAAAAATAAAAATACCTTTATAACAATATATAACAGGTACAAATATTAAATAAATCGAGGTATCCATTCTATGACAACTCTCAACTTACCCTCTATTTTTGTGCCCTTAGTGGGCCTAGTTTTTCCGGCAATGGCAATGGCTTCCTTATTTCTTTATATTCAAAAAAACAAGATTTTTTAGATCCGATGGGACTAAATCTCAGTTCTTTTTTTTTCAAGACTTAGATTTAGAACATAACACAGATATCTATTTAGTCTAATATGATAGAAAGAGGGTGCGGCTTCCGCCGAGCCTAACCTAAATTAAAGAATTCGTATGCATGTCTAAATTCATTTTTTTTTAGCTATTTTCACAAAGCGATCTGGACTGACATATTCGGCAGATGTATGAAGTGTAAAGTCAATGTATCTAAATGGGTGTAGATCTTTACAAAGGATCAGAAGCGGGGGAGGTTTTTTCGATCTAAAGAATTAGATCAATGACTTCTAAAGATTCACATTAGAAGAAGGCTAGTTGATGCGAGTTCCTTCGGAAACAAAAAGAGTAAAGTCAAAAATTTTTTATTCTTTAACTTCCAATAAAATAAAACTGGATCTAGTATGAGTTGTCGATCAGAACATATATGGATAGAACTTATAACAGGGTCTCGAAAAACAAGTAATTTCTTTTGGGCCTTTATCCTTTTTTTAGGGTCAGTAGGATTTTTATTAGTTGGAACTTCCAGCTATCTTGGTAGGAATTTAATATCTTTATTTCCATATCAGGAAATCTCTTTTTTTCCACAAGGGATAGTGATGGCTTTCTATGGTAGCGCGGGTCTCTTTATTAGTTCGTATTTGTGGTGCACAATTTCGTGGAATGTGGGGAGTGGTTATGATCGATTCGATAGAAAAGAGGGAATAGTTTGTATTTTTCGTTGGGGATTTCCTGGAAAAAATCGTCGCATTTTCCTACGATTCCTTATGAAAGATATTCAGTCCATAAGAATAGAAGTTAAAGAGGGTATTTATGCCCGCCATGTTCTTTATATGGAAATCAGGGGCCAGGGGGACATTCCCTTGACTCGTACTGATGAGAATTTGACTCCCCGAGAGATTGAACAAAAAGCTGCTGAATTAGCCTATTTCTTGCGCGTACCGATTGAAATTTTTTGAAAAATCAACGACGAACGGTCTTATTTGATTTTGGTATTCTTTTTAGGGGGCGGGGGCGAAACACAAAAAAGGGGGATTCATATCTTGTAATATAACGCATGCTTGATCGAAAGAGGCTATCACATAGAGTCGACGAATAGGGGGGTTCATAAATAATTCAAAGATGAAAAAAATATCAAAAAAGAAAGAATTGACTCCTTTTATATATCTTGCATCTTTAGTATTTTTGCCCTGGTTGATCTCTCTTTTATTTCAAAAGAGTATTGTGGAGTCTTGGGTTACTAATTGGTGGAATACTAGTCAATCTGAAAATTTTATGAATCATATTCAAGAAAAAAGTATTCTAGAAAAATGTATAGAATTAAAGGAACTTTTCTTGTTAGAAGAAATGATAAAAGAATTTTCGGAGACACATCCACAAAAGTGGAGTATAGGAATACAAAAAGAAACAACCCAACTGATCAAGATGTATAATGAAAATTGTATTCATATGATTTTACACTTCTCGACAAATCTAACCTGTTTCTTTATTCTAAGCGGTTATTCTCTTCTGGCTAATAAAGAACTTATTATTTTGAACTCTTGGGTTCAGGAATTCGTCTATAACTTAAGCGACACAATCAAAGCTTTTTCTATTCTTTTATTAACAGATTTATGTATCGGATTCCATTCACCCCACGGTTGGGAACTTCTGCTTAGCTTTGTTTACAAAGATTTGGGATTTGCTTATAATGATCAAATTATATCTGCCCTT